AAAGGCCCAGCGAGGTACTGACCAGGCCGGGCTGTGGAATTAAAAAAAGCTCTTGGAGACGAAATCAAAGAGGTACTTTTATTATATATTAAATTATATACGAAATCAAAGAGGTACTTTTATTATATATTAAATTATATAGTAGTAATATATAATTTATTACTTATAATATATATTATTACTATTATTACTTATAATATATAATTATAGAATTATAATTTATATTCATTGGAATAGTAGATTGGAGATATCTCTTTCGAGCCCTTACTTTATCTCAATGGAATTACTTTTAATTTCTATATTTTTTAATATTTTTTATATTTTATATGTTAAGAGGTATAAAAGAAAGAAAGACTCTTTTTTCAAACCTTACTTTTTGTGTAATGTAACATAGTAATTATCCTTTTTCGATTGGGGGAGATGGCTGAGTGGACTAAAGCGTCGGATTGCTAATCCGTTGTACGGGTTTTTCGTACCGAGGGTTCGAATCCCTCTCTTTCCGCTTTTGTTAATGACGTGGTATTTCTTATTTCTCTTTCAATTTCGACGAGTCTTTTTTTTTTTATTTAATAGTTAAAGATGTGGAATAGATAAAATCCTAAGAACATTTAAAAATCGAGCAAGGAAAACAAAAACTTTATTTTTTATTCTTCACGTCCAGGATTACGTCCTGGATCATTAGATAGGAATCCGAAGATAAAGAGAGAAACAAAGAATATCACTACTGTGTAAACAAATAGTTTGAGAGTAAGCATTACACAATCTCCAAGATCATTTTTTTGGAAAAAAAGAGAATAGATTCTCCATTTTTATACCACATATACCTCATTTTGACACCAAAAATGGTTTTTATAAAGCTAGAAATAGAAGAAATAGAAAAGAATTTTCATAAATTCATTTGTAATTTTGTAATGTAATATGAGTCAAGTCTTTCATTAACAAAATTTTTTGCATACCCACAATATCTAATTGTGGGGGACTCTAATAGGTTCTTTCAATGTAAAAAAAGGGTCCGAATTAGCAAATGGGGTGATCTCCAGACTTATCGTGGCGATACAAGAATTTCAATATTTGAATTGAAGCTTTATACTATAAGACTTATCTGATCTTATCAATTGTTAGAATCTTTTTTTTATAATAAATCATGAATTTTTCTAGGACAGTATTCAAAATCTCATCGAAAACTTACAGCAGCTTGCCAAACAAAAGCTAAGAGAAAAAATAGCACAGGTATTACTGGCATAAAATCTACGATTGGATTCAAAAAAGCGTAGGCTTCGGGCAATTTGGCGAAGAAAAAACTATTTGAAGAAAGAGTAGAATTAAACCAGATACAGATCAAACTAAAGATATTAAGCATAACAAACGTTTTGTTTTTTTGTTTTGTTCTTGAAGATAATTGTATTTATTTTGATTGAGTTATTAATATGAGTTATTGTTATTAATAATATAAAATTAATTAATAATATAAAATTAATAATTTAATAATATTTTAATAATATAAATAATATAATGTTATTTTTTTTTTTTTAAGTTTAAGTTATATAAAAAAATGAGTAAAAATTAAAAAAAAAAATAAGGTAGACCAAAAAACTTTTCTTTGATTTGAACTAACTCAACCAAAAATACTTCAATTCTCAAATTAAAAGAGAATAGAAGAAATCATACTTTCATACAATATCTTAATTGAATTATATGTAATGATCAATAAATTTGATCAATAAATTTCGTTTAATTCTATATCTAAATGTATCAAAATCCTAGTAACAATCTATTCTATAGATATTTAGACTATAATTGACGAACAACTAATAAGAATATTAGTGTTTATTAATGTCGAATATAAATATAAAATGGGGCGTGGCCAAGTGGTAAGGCAACGGGTTTTGGTCCCGGTATTCGGAGGTTCGAATCCTTCCGTCCCAGAGCATACCTATTATATATATCATATCGGATTATATATATCGTATCATAATACCGATTTTATATCAGAATAAAAGATTGTCTTTTTTTTTTTATTAAGAGTATAATAATATTGGATAGAATATGATTCTTTTTTCTTATAATGATTAATTCTTATCTGAATTATATCTTTTTCACAAATTTAATCGTGTTCAAATAACACCAAATAATACACAGATGTAATTGAATCTATTTGTATCCAAGTAAGATGGGAACATAGATTAAAAGAAAAGAGTTTTTATTATAATATAAGATTATAATATAAAAAAAAGATCCGGGGACGGGCTTTTCATTCTATGTCCATACCTTTCATATTTCAATTAGTTACTCATAAAAAAAAAGCCTTACTTCTTATATCCATTGGAATTTTCAATGATGCATTCTAAATATAAATGCGAAAGCCTCTCTTTCTTTTTTCCCTATACTTTAACTTTAAATGGTGGTGCAGTCTGATTATTGATTTTCTGTGGATTTCTAAATTATAAACGCGTGTGTTCGTTTGATATTGGGGTACTAATTAACTTCAATCAATAATCAATAGGATTAACTGGTTTAAAGTAAAAAAAAAAATAGGAGCAATGACTTAATCTGGACTTGTTTTAACTTGCATTTATACAAAATAGTCTAGCACTCCCTAAACTACATATAATATAGGATTCTTTTTTGATTTATGATTCATCATCTTCATAGAATTGACGGAGTAGATAGGAGTTAATCGTCAACGAAAAAAAAAAATACCAATTTCAATGTCTGCGTCTGTCCGAGTATCATTAAAAAACAATCAAGTTACATACATAACATATGTATTTTCTTTGAACCTCGTTTTTAAGTATTTTGTGGTTTCTCTAATTCTAATGAATAATTGTAAATCTATGTAACAATTGAGACAAAATCTATTATCTTATTCACTTTACCTTATTACATTACCTTAGGTAAAAATTGCAGAAAGATTATTGAATTTTTCAGGTCAAATAAACTACGCAGAAAATGAGGAAATGCTTATATGTATGTCTTGTTATCGTTCTATTTCATTGAAAACTTTATTTTATTTCGATAATTACTTTCAGAAACATTTGTTTAGTCTATATGATAGATATGGGGATCTCCTAGTTCTTTTCTTTCGATTATGATTTATCAAAAATAATAACAAACCCAATCCTCCCTTACATCAGTCTTTATTCCCCACCCCATTAAATTTAAATTAAAAAAAAAAAATAGATATATTATATGGGGTAAATTGAATTCTTGTTGAGACTTCTTCAGAAACTACCCATTCATAAAAGTATAGATTACTATGTATCGACCGAACCAATGATTATTCATGATTTCATAATTGAATCAATTACATACTGGTTACAGCAACCTACTAGAGAAATGTTATGGTAAAACTTCGTTTAAAACGATGTGGTAGAAAGCAACGTGCGACTTGAAGGATATGGTCGGTTGTGGATTCTTACATCCACCATTTTTTTATATTAATTATATAGGAATGAGGGTGCTCTTGGCTCGACATCGTTTGTTCTGTTCCACTGGAAAAACCTCATTTTTTGAGGGTTGCGATGTAAATAGTACATGATCATGATGGAGCTCGAGTAAAAAGTATTGATTCATTTTTTAGGGACATGGATCTAGGGTTAGTGTTAATTAATAAGTTGAAACAACTTCGTAAGTATATTTTCGATATAGAAATCGAAAGGATCCAATTCTAACAAGTTTTAAATTCATAACGAAAATTTATTGGAATTGGTAAAACTCTTTCGATCAAAAGTGTATCACATGGGAATCAACCATTTGTATGATTCTTTGATAGAAAGAAATTGCAAAAATGGTATGTTGCTACCATTTTTTTAAATGATTAAAGATCACCGAAGTAATGTCTAAACCCAACGATTCAAGGCAACGATAAAGAATCCTGGAACAAGTAAATACCGTTTTCAGTTGTCTCAAAAAATAGATCATAATGAATAATCAAAATAAATTATAAAGGAGACAGACAAAAAATGTGTGGTTAAAGACCGCTCAATAAAGGAAATGCCTAAAGGTTTTCCTTTGGATTATTTGAGAGTTATCCAACTTGAGTTAGGAGGATGTGAATACGAATGATTTTTTTCTTTTTCGGGCAAGAATAAGAAAAAGTACTTAAATCATAGTTTAATTGATTTGATGATTTGATGGATCTATTTGACATTAATTATAAATTCTATATATAGACATAATTTCTAATTTTCTTGAGCCGTACGAGGAGAAAATTTCTTATACGTTTCTAGGGGGGGTATTATTCATCTACATCTATCCCAATGGGCGGTTTATCGAATCGTTGCAATTGATGTTCGATCCAGAAGAGAAGGAAGAGATCTTCGTAAAGTGGGTTTTTATGATCCGATAAAGAATCAAACTTATTTAAATGTTCCTGCTATTCTATATTTCCTTGAAAAGGGCGCTCAACCTACGGGAACTGTTCATGACATTTCAAAGAAGGCGGGAGTTTTTATGGACCTTTCTCTTAATTAACAGATTAAATTAAATTAATGAAATACAATAAATAAAAATTAATGAAATACAATAAATAAAAAAGGGGGGGGGGTGACTTGTATATAACTTTGTATAACCCTTTCTATACAACCCCCCCTCTTTTGCTCTATTCCTACTCAATTTATTATTACTACCATAAGATGTCGTCGTCTATAACGACAAAAATCTCTTTTTATTTTAGTGAGATAAATTCATATAAGACAGATAGATAGAAAAAAGATCAAGTGATGAAATAAATGAATGAAATAGTTGGATCTATAAATATCAAATTTTACATTATCGCTAATTCAATAATGGTTTATTTTTCGTTGAAACTTTAACTTTTTTTTTTTTATTTATTTTATTTGTTCATAAAAAAAACATGGGATTTAAGCTTACTTTTTTTACTTATATTGATTGCGTAAACCCAATCAAGATTTTTTTATACTTCTCTCCGAATTTTTTTTACGCCTATACCTTTTTGTATTTATCTTTATTAAATATGTAGTGCTAATTCAATAGTTTTT